TTACTACGTGATTTTTTGAATATGCCTATATCTATCGCTTTTGCTTCATTGATTTGATTCTCTCAATAGATACCGAGATTCATATTGGAAATCAAAAATATAGTAATTCAAACTATAAGACATAGGAGTAATTCAGATTGATCAGAACAAATAGATATAGCAAATAAATGGAATTGGATGCTATGTCAATCCCATATATGGAATTGATATTCGCATATATCAAGATAATCTTGTAGATTGATATATAGATCCATATCAAATGCAGCCTCTATCTTTATTTTATTCCAGGGGGCAGCTTTATAACAAGAATCTAACTAATAAATAGTATGGTAGAAAGAAATAGATGAATCTTTCTACCATACTATCTATCTATTAGAATACTGCCGATTCTAGTCCACTCATTTCATTTAAGACATGAAATTGGAATCTTTTTCATTTTATTTCGTCAATTTTGGCTAAGAACTAAGAAGTCAAGTTTCATTCAAATTAGTTAATAATTAATCGTTTTGACTGACTGTTTTTACATAAATGATAAGTAGAAAAGCGGTAGGAACTAGAATAAATAGTGCAGTAGCAATAAATGCAAGAATATTTACTTCCATAATCTCATCGGTTTTTTACTTCGCAATAACTCGGGATTTAATCCCATAGAGATGATAAATCTTTGGCCTGTAAATTCAATGAATGAATATTACCTCTCGATGATCTTGAATCAGATCAATATCATGAATAACAATATCTGAACTATCAAATAAATTCGTCGTCGAGAATTGAATAGTATAACATAGGAAGTTCTTTTATCCATACCGCCCCAAACTTGGATTGCTGACCTAACCCAAAATTCCTTTATTTATTTATCATTTTTTATTATCTGTTCTTTTTTTCTCTCTAATCTATCTAGTTCCTTCTTGTACAATCATCTGATGAAGTCTCATCAAATAGCTCTTCCACTTCCAGTGGTCACATAGTTACAAACCCAAACAAACAATAAAAGCTAAATGGAAAAAGAAAGGAGTTTAGAACGAAACTATTTTTGACTTGGAAGACAAAGAAGTGTGATAAAGATGAGACCGTATAAAATGAATATTCATCAAATTTACTATTTTCCGATTTGTTCTTTCGTCGATGGGGCCTTAAAACAAAATGAAAAATAGGAAAAATGATTCATTCGCCTTTCTAAGAGGAGTAGGATCTTTGGTTGATCTGTCCTTCCCCCTCCTTTCTTCGTAGATTATTAGCCCCGGGACACCTATACCAAAAGCTCAGTGTGCAATTTGCATGAAATCTATTTTGCAACTTCAAACTAGTAAGTCAGGTTCCATAAATCCGTAGCCAGAAAAATAAATTGTTTTTTTTTGTTTTTTCTGGAAAGTATTTTCTTATATTCAATTTTGTATTGGACAAGAAAGGAATTCCTTTTGTGTATGCGCGCCTCAAAAAAGTATAGTACTCGATTCCATTACATGCATCGGGGGCAATCGAAAAAGCCAGCATTTCTTGGAATACTGACTAGAATGCTACCAATAATTGTACTAATCCAACCGCATATGTCTTTCTCCTACCAAAAGGAAAGAAAAAAGAAATAAGGATTTCCCCTTTGCTTTGACAATGGAATTCTTCCCCCGGTCCCCTTCAGAAAAAGGGAGAGATTTTTTGATATATTTATTGGATCCGTCGGGACTGACGGGGCTCGAACCCGCAGCTTCCGCCTTGACAGGGCGGTGCTCTGACCAATTGAACTACAATCCCAGGGAAATACGGGATCTAGCAGAAAATTTGATTCTTTTTTATCTCCGGATCGGGTATTTCTGAAGTACAAAGGGAGTTATATCATCTCATGGCGGATTGGCGAATTATTGGGCCGAGCTGGATTTGAACCAGCGTAGACATATTGCCAACGAATTTACAGTCCGTCCCCATTAACCGCTCGGGCATCGACCCAGGAAGAATCAATTTTCGACTTATTGGTAATCCATGATCAATTTCCTTTCGTAGTACCCTACCCCCAGGGGAATTCGAATCCCCGCTGCCTCCTTGAAAGAGAGATGTCCTAAACCACTAGACGATGGGGGCCCGCTTGACCAACGGCCATCATACTATGATCATAGTATGATCCGTTTTTTGAAATTGTCAATATAATCAAATGATTCTAGCCGAGGGATCTTTCCCCCTTTCAGAATTGCATAGAATTGTTTTTTATTCGTCATTGACGAATTATTCATTAGAATCGACATTAGAAATCTAGTAGTAGTATTTTTTTTTTTTTTTTAATTATTTCAATTGAATTTATTTCTATTCGAGTCGGTCTTGAAACAATTCATTGCATTTTCTCCTAGACTTCCTAGGTAAATCCATTTTATTATTCAACAATGAGCCACTAGACACTATGTATCTACTGCACGTACTTAATGCATATATACTTATGTTTATAATATATGTACATATAGATATTTTATCCACATAGTGAATAATTCCGGAATTAAATAAAAAAGGCCCTTTT